CGACAAAAGAAAGAACGGGTCTTATTATTCTGACATATTATTAACATAACATTCCTTTGATACTTCTGAGACGTCAAAGGTTGTCTCTACGTATTTTGCTTGTACTTAATGTTTTCCGATTATACTAGAAATCTTCGAGTATAATCATTAGAACTTGGTCTAATTGGATTTATTGGATTGTTTCATCAATGGTGTTGGATCAGAACTCCCTTTTGACTCTTCGCTGGTAATTCTACTATTATTAGTGAACAATAATTGAATAATTCCTTCATAGAGATCGAGGACATAATTTACATGGATATAGTAAGTCTCGCTTGGGCTGCTTTAATGGTAGTCTTTACATTTTCCCTTTCACTCGTAGTATGGGGAAGAAGTGGACTCTAGAAGTACTACTAATTGAGTTTAGGAATCAAACTGTATCAATTTTTTTTATAGATCGTTCTGCAAAGACTATTTTTTAATTTACTATTTCAAAATTGAATTTGAAAATATTTTCATTTCGAAGTTATATGTATTGGATTCTAGTGGAGTAATGTATTCTATAAATAATATATGAACTCTTTCAAATAATATATGAACTCTTTCAATCAAACAAAGATTTCAATTATTCCTATGTTCCTATTTCGAAAGTAAAAGCGCTCCAAATGGTATGAAATCTTTTTCAATCGAATTCTTCATAAATCTTCTTATCTTATAGTGACAATGAGTAAGAACGAAACCCTTTATTACTATATACTTTACTTTTTCTTTGTTATTTTTTTCCTTCTTTTTCTTTCCTCTTCAAAGAGAAAAGAAAATAGTTCTGTACGTCGATACACTTTTTTACGGAAAACAACATAGACTTTACGAAAAACAACATAGACGTAGCGGTTGTCCAAGGAGATACTACACATAAGAAAATATTGTCTTTGGGCAAGTCACATATTGCGCACTTACCATTTGTGTTTTATTATTTTAAATATTTTATTTAAAATTTATGCTGGTCTCTTTTTTGATTTCATATCATGGTTGAAAGGTTAAAATCGGTGAGGTTTATTAATCCTTTTCGAAATCCGAAGAGGTTCCCATGGAACCTCTGGATCCTTTGTCAACTGGTCAATTAATTACTTCTTTGTTGGAATGCTAACAAGAAGATTACTTGATTTTCTTTTATTATACCCATATCTACTTTTCTTTCATTGATTTGATTCTTTCTTTCTTTCAATGTATATCGAAATTCATATTAAATTAAAAAAGATAAGAAATCTAGGAATTAGAATCATAAGAGTAAGAGTGGTCTTTCGATTATTTCAAATTGATTGGAATCAACACAAATCAAATAGAAATGGATGAAGCAAAGAAATAGAATTGGGACATGGCACTATGTACATTATATATGGAATTGATATCTATATATGAAGATAATAATGTCATTGATATATATTATATTAAATTAACCTGTATCGTCATACAGCAAACTTTATAAAGTAAATAACAATACTAGTATTGTATGGTAGAAAAATATTTTTCTACCATACTATCTAGTATCTCATCGAATACTGCTCTCATAGAATACTGCTGATTCTAGTTCGATCATTTCATTTAAAACGTGAAATTTGAATCCTTTTATTTTATTTCTTCTCTTTAATCAGTGATAAGAACTAAAGAGTCACAAGTTTAATTCAAATTAATCACTTTGACTTACTGTTTTTACGTATATTATAAGTAAAAAAGCAGTAGGAATTAGAATGAACAGTGCAGTAGCAATAAATGCGAGAATATTTACTTCCATAATTTCATCCTTTCATTTTTCTTTAATTCGCAATAACTCGGGATTTAATCCCATAGAGATGATAAATCTTTTGTCTGTAAATTCAATGGGATGAATTACATCGAGATATAATCGAATCGGATCAATATCATGAATAACAATATCTGACAAATTGATTCATCGTCAAGAATTGAATAGTATAACATAGGAAGATCTTTTATCCATACCGAATTCCAAAGTCAATTTTGATACAATCAAAAATCCATTTACTTCTTTACTTTATTTTTTATTTCTATTTTCTATTTTTCATTCTTTTATATTTTTATAATATAAAAATTAGCGCCCTCCTTGTACAATCATTTGATGAAGTATCATCTAACCACTTTTCCACTTACCATTGGTTACAAACAATAGAAGAAATTCAAAAAAATAACAAAGAAAAGAGATTCCTGTTAGCAATGAAATTCTACTGTTTGTACTCCCTTTCACAGAACAGAAATATGGAAGGATGAATTGATGTATTTTTTTTATTGGATATTGGATTTGGATCCATCGGGACTGACGGGGCTCGAACCCGCAGCTTCCGCCTTGACAGGGCGGTGCTCTGACCAATTGAACTACAATCCCAAGGAAATAACATAATAAAATTAAGGTGTACAGTATACATATTCTTATGATTTTATTCAAATACTTTCGATATGGATATGAACTTTAGCAAGAGAGGCAGTGATTACTAATAATCTTTTCGTT